CTTTTTCCGCCTATATTACCTATATCTATCTTTTTTTTAGTGTCCATCTATAATGACTGATGAATCAAGAATTTTCAATTGGAACTAGACTAATTCTTTCAATAAGTTTTTCTTACCATTGTATATGGATTGAAACTTAGGTAAATGTTTTATTCACATATGTAATAAAAGAACATATCTAATTTAGCTCTTTCATGCTTATTCTAACTAGTTATTTCGGTTTTTTAGTGGCTGCTTCAACTATAACTGCAGCTCTATTTATTGGTTTGAACAAGATACGACTTATCTGAAATGAATGAAATTAAATAAACAATAAAAAAAAAAAAAAAAAAGCCCCCTGAATATTCATATTTCATTTCCGGTATTCTATGGTTCCTTTCCGCGTCAATTGCCAATTCCTGGTCATTGAGATTCACGGATAATTCAGATTAATATTTAGGGATAGATCTTACCTCTCTTTTTATTCCCTAAAACAAATTGAAATGATTGAAGTTTTCCTATTTGGAATCGTCTTAGGTCTAATTCCTATTACTTTAACAGGATTATTTGTAACTGCATATTTACAATACAGACGCGGTGATCAGTTGGACCTTTGATTGAGTAACTTTTATTTTTGTAATTTGACCTCCTACAAGGAGGAGGTCAAATTAAAGTTGCAATTAAACTTTGTTTTAGTTTTGTGAAGTTATTTCATTATAATTCGACATAACATAAACGGAATCACGCTCTGTAGGATTTGAACCTACGACATCGGGTTTTGGAGACCCGCGTTCTACCGAACTGAACTAAGAGCGTTTTCTTATATCCCATAAGATTAGATTCGATTGTAAAGAAAATATTTTTTGACCCTTGGGGGGGTCTTGTGTACATATAGTATGCAAAAATTATGTCCAATTTTACCCGATCTTACTCAATGAATCTCTTGTAACTGTCCATAGGAGAAAGAATAGTAGGGATGGCAGGATTTGAACCCGCGACATTTTGTACCCAAAACAAACGCGCTACCAAGCTGCGCTACATCCCTTTTTAAGATTGTTGTACAGTGTCATTGTACAAAATCCATGTCTTGTTTTCTACATCGTTCGTTTTTCACCTATTTTTCCTCTACCTTACTACCTTACTACCTATATAATATATATATATATATATTAGGTAGAATTAGGTATAATGTTCTTGTCATTTTTTTTTTTTTTTTAGTTTCATATGTTTAATCTAATTTTTTTATTATTTATAATTATATTATTATATTATAATTATATTAATTATATAATTATATATAATTTATAATTAAAAATTATAATTATAAAAATATATATAATATATAAATATAAAAATATAATTAAATATTCAAAAATAAATATGAAAATTAAAATATTAAAATGAAATAAAAAAATAATTATAAAATTATAAATAATTAATATTAAAATTAAATAATTAAAATCTAAAAATATATTATTATTATATATATTATATTATTATTATATTAATATTTACTATAACGTAATTAACTTAATATAACTAATATCTAACTAATATAACATAAACATATATATTATTAACATATCAACAATATATAATATATAACATAACATATATATTATTAACATATTTAACATATAACATATATATAATATATATAATAATAAATAATAATATATATAATTATATAATATAATATATAAATATAATGATTAATAATAAAGAAAAAAAATTAAAATAAATAAATATCAAAGAAGAAGGAGGATTTAAAATGCGAGATATAAAAACATATCTCTCCACGGCACCTGTGCTAACCACTCTATGGTTTGGGTCTTTAGCGGGTCTATTGATAGAAATTAATCGTTTATTTCCAGATGCCTTGTCATTCCCCTTTTTTTAATTCTAATTTAATTCTTGTCTTGTATTGATATGTGAAGAAATGAAGAAGATTTGAGATACCATTCCACGTAACATGGCTTCAATTTAGATCCCCTTTTCTTTAGGATAGGAAAAAAAAGTGTATCGAACCTCAGTCAAAATACAGTGAATCTACGATATAATTTGGGATAAAAGAAATAGAAATGTGGATTAGGAATTAGGATAGAAAAGGAATAATTCCTAGTTAGAAAAAATTGTATTACTTAATTATTACTATATTTAATATTCTTATATTAATGAACTTCTATTAATGAATATGACTCTCTTTCTTTATTGTTTTAGATTATAGTACTTCGAAGTCATTCGACTTCTAATAATAATAATATTTTTAAATTCCATCTATAGTTAGTAAATATATATTTTTTATTTTATTTTTGGTTCGGATCAAAAACAAAAATGAGGAGAGTTAAAAAGTTAAGTCGATCCAAAATGAAAAGGAGGTCCATGGCCAAGGGTAAAGATATCAGAATTATAGTGATTTTGGAATGTACCAGTTGTGTTCGAAAGGGTGTCAATAAAGAATCGCCGGGCTTTTCTAGATATATTACTCAAAAGAATCGACACAATACACCCAATCGATTAGAATTGAGAAAATTTTGTCGCTATTGTCAAAAATATATGATTCATGGGGAAATAAAGAAATAGATGGAACAGAATGCATGTGTGATTTTTCCAAGGAGCGGGAAGAGTAAGAACTTGACATCTTTACATAGATAATACAAACCAAATCCTATTTTGGTCGGATCTTAAATGAATAAAAAAAAGTAGAATTGTATTTTCTAGATTATTTTATTTATATTCTAATTATTATATAATATTTCATTATTCTAATTATTTAATTATTATTATTTATTATATTATTATAATTATAAATTATATATTAAGAATATTAAATATTATATTTTATATTAAATATTATATAATTATATATAAGATATAAGTATAAGATATAAGTATAAGAAATAAACAAACAAGGAATAAGCAAACCATGGATAAATACAAACAACCTTTTCGTAAATACAAGCGATCTTTTCGTAGGCGTTTACCCCCAATTGGATCGGGGGATCGAATCGATTATAGAAACATGAGTTTAATTAGTCGATTTATTAGTGAACAAGGAAAAATCTTATCTAGACGGATGAATAGGTTGACCTTGAAACAACAACGATTAATTACTATTGCTATAAAACAAGCTCGTATTTTATCTTCGTTACCTTTTCGTAATAATGAGAAACAATTGGAGAGAAGGAAGTCAATCCCTAGAACTACAGGTCCTAGAACAAAAAAAAATAGACATACTCCTCAAAACTCCAATAGGAACTAATGTTATAAAAAAGGAAAAATGGGTAATAAATTTTTTTTTTTTTTGAAAGATGCTCGTTTATTTCAAATCTTAATTTCTTTTTCTTCTATCTTCCCGGAGAATGGACTCCGGGAAATTCTGTTTCAATCATTCTTGTTTCCTGTATAGTATATTCTTATATTCTATTAAGATTAAGATTCTTTTATTCCTTTATTTGTATTTGATTGATTAATGATTTTATTTGAAATCATATCAAAACAAATCTTATTTGATAGGACTATTTGCACAAGTATTTTACGATTCAGAAGCAATTGTTTCTTGTACAGATTGTGTATGAATCTACTATAACTATAGGATACCATATCCTCACGAGTTACTGCATTTATCCGAGTGATCCACAAACGACGAAAATCTCTCTTTTTCCTGCTCCTATCTCGATGAGAGGAACCCAAAGCTCTCATTCTTTGTTGAGTACTCGTTCGAGTAAGTCTTGAATGAGCCCCTATAAAGGTTGATACAAATAAACGATTTTTTTTTCGACGTCTTCGAGCTGTATATCCCCGTTTAACTCTGGTCATTAAATCAAATGAAACTTTCTTGAATAACTAATGTATTTCTCTTCTTTCAGTCATACTTTTCCTCCGGTCGATTAATAGCAAAACGGATTTTTCCGATATATAAAATATAAATTCCAATGGCTTTTGCTACTATGACCTTCCCGACCACAATTTTTACTTCCGGGTATCTTGCCTGGAAATAAGAAATTCTACTGCTGCTAAATAGTGGGTTTCCTCGTTTCTATGGCAACTTTTTAAACGGTGAGGTCCTCTCTATACACCGGAGCCTCTTCTTTCATTTCATCGAATTTTATTGTGAACTTGTATAGTTCACACTCTTTGGCTCTACCCCATCCTTTTTTCAATTAGAATTATTTTTTTTTTTTCTAATTATAATTTAGAAAGTAATAGTCCTTTTCACAAAAAAGCTATCCATACAGTGACGGCATTTAATTCTGTAAAGTGAAAGTTGGCTAGGTAGCTGACCCTGTTAGTCCGTTTTTTTTTTTTTCAAGAATAAGAATAGGAGCATAACCCTTTTGCTTCTTATAAGACTATTTCCTCCGCTTAATGGATAACTATTTGCTACCAATGGAGAATTGCTTCTCATCTAAAACGGAGTGATTGGATTTGCACCAATAGAAACCATAAATTACATTACATAATATAATAGGTAAATGATAGATCCTCATTTTTAGATAGTTATTTAGATAGTAAATTAAATGGCGGTCTTTCACTCTATCTATCCTATTCATTGGTAGTGTTCATTGATACTGGAAAATTTTTTTTTTTCATTTCTTCAAACTCATGATCTGAACTGAACGAGTCGCACATACACCCTAGTACATGTTCCTCGACGCTGAGGACATCCTCGAAGAGCGGGGGATTTCGTGACATTTCTTATTGGCTGTCTTGCGTTTCTAATAAGTTGTTTAATGGTTGGCATGTCGTGTCTATATAATCTCATTCTAGATAGAATAGAGTGGGTTGGCTTAGATCGATCTTAACCTATCGATCTTAACCTGATGGTTGATGATTATGAAAGATTTCTATTAACTATCAAATCACGGAAAATTATAATTTTGAAATGGAATTATATATTTATATAAATATATAATCTCCAGTATTCTCATCTTCGACCGCTACAAGATCAACGATGCCATGAGCTTGGGCTTCTGTTGCTGACATAAAAACATCCCTTTCCATGTCTTCGGATATAACCCAAGAAGGGTTGTACGTTCTTTGTACATAAACTTTTGTGATGTTTTCGCGAACCTTCAACAGTTCTTCTGCTTCCAGCATAAATTCCCCTGTTTGTGACTCAAAAAAAGAACTAGCAGGTTGGTGAATCATAACCCTGATGATATTGATATAACATCATGAACGATTCTTCTATGCGTATCTCGCACGATTTGATTAAAGTAAGGGGGAATCAAAATAACAAGAAGAAATTAAACAACCGTACGGGCATATTTTGTACATTGCATACGGCTCTGCAATGGAATTTGTTTTTTCTTCCTTTCCTTTTGCAATAGAATTTCTTCTATCGAAAAGAAGAAATATAACTCATATGATCCAAATGTTTAGATGATCCATTTACCACCCTTCCTTTCGTAGTAGTAAAGAAAAATACTATGATGGTTCTGTTGCTTTATTTTACTTTATTATATTTATATATATATAATTTAATATATTATTATATTATTATTATTTATTATTATATAATTTATTAATTTATAATATAATTTATATAATTTATCTATTTATCTTGTCTGTGGTTTAGCAATCCCAAAGTTTCTTTTTGATACGATCCAAGAAGGATAAAATAAATTTTTCCATTTTTTTTTACTCTTTCTTTGATAACATAAAGATAAGAAAGAGACTTCTGGTGTGGAAGAAAAATGGTTTGTGACGCTGAAATTAACTCTTGACACATAAGATCAAGATCCAATTGGTAATAACCCTTCTTTTTCATACTATTATCTCAATACAAAATCTCATGTTAGGAAAAAACAATAATGGTTTGCTCATATCGAACTCGAAGTGCCATGCTATTATTACTTATTCTTTTTTTTTTATTATTTGATTCATATTCGATAGAGCGAAGGCATAGTCTTCTTTTTTTTTTATAAAAAAACTCATTGGCGCCAAGCGTGAGGGAATGCTAGACGTTTGGTAATTTCTCCTCCGACCAAAATGAAAGACCCCATTGAAGCTGCTAATCCCATGCATATTGTATATACATCGGGTACCACAAATTGCATAGTGTCATAAATGGCTATTCCTGGTACTACCCATCCGCCTGGAGAGTTTATAAACAAATAAAGATCCCTAGTAGCATCTTCTAGGCTGAGATATACCATGAGACCATTAATTTGATTCGAGATCTCGCTATCAACCTCTTGGCCTAAAAAAAGTAGTCTTTCTCGATGAAGTCGGTTGATTAGGGCAAAATTTTATCCCTGTGTAACCGTACGTGCACCTTTGGATGCATACGGTTCAAAAGAGAAAAAAATCAATGTGTTGATTCCAGTCTTATTTCTTTTTTTTCTAACTGTTTTTCTAATGAAGCGTTTTGCTTTTCTTCCATTTTTTTTTTAACATGAGTTTTGGCCTCCTTCCCGTTCCCTATATTCTATAATGTATAAAAAGTAAAAAAAAAAAGAATTTTCGTAACTTATTGAACTAACTTCTCATTGATGTATTGTTTCATAAAAATTCAAATCACGATGTAATTTTCTTGTTCCTGAATGGGTCCTTTCAATTATTTTAGGTTTTTGTTCTACTCCGGGGGAATATTTGCCCGAATTATATTTGCACATATAGGGCAAATGATTTCAGTACTGCTTATTTTTTTTTTTTTCAATCCGTTTCATACCTTTACCCAAACGATTCCATGTATTCATCATAGTACTTGGTAGACAGTTTGAGATTATACCTTTTGAGATTATCTCTATAGTAAGGCTAAGAATAGCCTATGATACAAGTGGTAATTATATCGTGTAATCGTATCGTATAGATCATATAGTATTTAGTATTATATATTATATATATATATATTTATTATAAATATAAATAATATTATAAATATAAATAATATAAATAATAATTAAAATAATTAAATTAAATAATTATATTATATTTCAATATTTAAATTTAATATTACTACATTTACATCAATATTTATATTACTACAATTACACTCCCATTCTAGTACTTTACTCTTACCATTCCCAATTTGGTATTCTATGAGCGGAGCCTGTATACTTTAATTTTCTCAGTCCAAGTAAACCATCAATTAGAATAATTGATAATATTGATCCCCAATAGGAATTGATCTAATTGTGCTTCACGCTCCGAATTTTTGATGGTTCAATCAATACAATATTGAATTGAATATATATCTATTGGATTGGGCGAAACAGAGAATACTCGATCGGGGGAGGTAACGGGGAAATCCCATATGACCAATATGTCTAACAAGTCGCACTATAAGTCAACCCAATCAGCATCTTCCTCTCCAGGAATCCGAAAAGGCACTTTTGGAACACCAACGGGCATTAAAATAAAGAAAAAATGAAGTACTATATGTTACTTTAATATGGAAACGTAACAAAACAATGGCTTTATTGTTTTCATCATTTTTTCTCTTTATTTCTTAAATTAATAAAAAATTATTAATAAATATAAATTAATAATTACATTACATATAATTTTATAATT